ACCGGTTAGAATCAGATACTAAAATGTAAGGACTTTTTTCTTACGAATAAACTGATACCATTAGCAAGTGTAAAGACCCTTCATATGAGGCCGAGACAATTAGATAGCACCATAAGACAGACTTAAGAGCCTTCGTAGGGAATGATGATAGAACCCAAGTTCAGCTCTCTATTAAAGCGTTCCCACCTGCAAGCCTAACAGCGTTGCCCCTTCCTAATAAAAGTGATTCTAGGTGTATGTATCTTTCTCATTTATCCCAGCATCGAATGCTTTCACGCTATATCATTTTTTATTTCGAGTTGAGCCTCGAACCATAAGAGGAGACCCTATGAAACCACTACCTACTAATGTGTATTCAACTACTATTACAGATTGTACAACCTTGAGTAAGATGGGTATCTCAACTAGTGCTACAGCAGAAGACTAGCATTCATACCTAGCATTTATGATTGACAACACCCTAAAAGCTGATAGCATGCCAACAAGAAAGACATAGAAGAGGGATGAATTAGCAATACCAAACCATCTGTGCGAGAGACCTCCTAAGCCCGCCTTTGTACAAGCTATAGTCCCATAACTGCCGGCAGTACGACACCACTTCTTTCTATGAGCGTGACTCTATATCCTTTAGGATGTAGAAATCAGGCTATAAAGAATATTTTTTTAGCAGTGAAGCTAATAAGAATGAAAATGATATAAACGTAGGACCTGCAGCTTTTTTTCAGTTTTTCTTTCAAAATCTAGTAAGTGTTATGCGGGGGTGGGGATTCAGACCGATGAGGGACGTAGGAATTGCCCTTAACTGTCCGGAAGGCTGAAATAGCTTTCTCGGGAGCCTCTGGGAGGTCGGGGTATTCAATCCCATGATACTCAAGGAGCAGGGCGTCGTATCCCAGGGGTTCTACTAATACATCGTATAGCGGGTCCAGGCTTGAAGTTATACCAAAAATGGAATGGGACAGTCATTCGAAAATGAGAAAATAAGGGTGTCAAGACATCTATATGACCAAGATGGCCATCTCACGAATTGGATTCGAACCAATATAAAGCTACTTTCCTTTAGTAGATCTGTCATCCCCCTCATTATAGTCCTCCTAGAATCAATAGCATTTCGTCGGAATACATCCTGTCTTTTCACCTTAGTAGTCCTATGCATAGTCAGTACTATAGCCCCAATCATGGCTACTAATAAAATCAGACTAGGAACCAAAAACCAGACGGAATAGTAGGTATAAAGTAAATTGCCCAATGTTTCCAAATTAGTCCAACTTCGTACCTTTCCGGCATAAACCATATATCTCAGAGAGGTCGTATTTCTTTGGGTTGGTAGTAATGGAATGCTTTCATTATCTAAAATGAAGAACATTTCCCACCAAAAGATCAGTCCAATAATACCACTCACTGGTAAATAGCGCAATACTTCTTCGTGAATCTCCGCTATTTGAATATGGAACATCATAACAACGAATAGGAATGAAACGGCTATAGCTCCTATATGAACTACTGGGAAGATCATAGCGAAAAAGTCGAGACCTAACAAAAGAAGTAACCCTGAAGTGTTGCGAAAGACTGGGATGGGAAACAAAACGGAATGTACCGGATTTTTAGCACGTACAACCATCAAACCAGAGACCAAAGCAAGGCTCGACAAAACAGAAAGTATCATAGTACGTCGTCCTTCCCTGAAATGGAACTTTCATGCTGGAGCAAGAACTAGCATGAAAGTCGATCTATTACAACCAGCGCGGTTGTTCGTATTTCATTTTCTTCTTCCAAGCCCTTCTTTCTTAGAAAGGCACTCACTGAGTTACTTACGGAATCTAAAATCTTGAGGCTGATTACGGCCCCTTTGATGAAAGGTAAGCGCTTTGGCTGGCTACCTATAATATAAAGATCCTTCACTGCACACTTTAGATATCTGTTTCCATCCAATCAAAGACGGCGAAGCGCCTCTAATCTAAAGGCCAAAGAGTGCTCTTTGCGCTACTACGCATCCTTACTCATAGTATAGTGCAAGTTAGGTTTGGGTATAGCAGGACTTGAACCTGCGACCATTAGGTTAAAAGCCCAATGCTCTACCAACTGAGCTATACACCCCAAAAAAGATGTAGTAGTAAATAAGGATTGGTGCGGAAAATAAAAGAGGGCGGCCCCTCTTCATCATATCATATTAGGCGCGGCTTTGTATGAGGCTCGTACTGCAGAGCAAGCGAAGAAAACGTAAGGGCGCGCGCTAGCACTCCTGCAAGAAAACGGCCTAGCTAACGCGCCCCTTATTGAAAAGTCAAGGATATTGAATGATCGATATGAGAAAGAAGCGCTCAAGCATTCGAAGAAAGCCGGCCTTACTCAACAAGCACCTTTCTTAGCTTAGTAAGGTTGCTTGTTTCCACTCATTGAAGATTCTATCTACAAAAAAAGGTCAACGGGGGGTACTAAAATGGCTCTCACTGACACCATCTACGAGAAGGTGAGGTCGTCTTTATTTCCAGCCGCCATACGGTTCGCCTTAAAGCCTTAAAGACGGAGAAGGGGAGGAGCAGTTATCTATGTAATTACGGTCTTTGTTGGCCGGGGCGAGCACTCTCTTTTCTTTGTCAAATTCCGTCTTACCAAACAAGACTGACTTCTTACCAACCCGCGAAGGGTTGTGAGGCTGGACCAGGTACGAAGAATGAATCTATATCTGTGCACGGAAGGGCCGGCGGCCGCTCAACTGTTCGAGCTCAATGCAGTGGTATTGGTTCCGATTCGACAAAGGTAGAATGCCTGGTCGAAGGTCCAGTACAGTAGGTAGCAGGCGTGTTCGTTTTGGCTCCCGAGCGAGAACGAGAAATAGGCGATGCACCATCCTTGCTGCTACGTACGTTGACCTTGACTTGACAGATTCATCCAATTGAACCCAAACTCAAAGGAGGACCACAAGCTCGGGGCTCGACGAAAGAGAAAGTCTCGGCATTAAGAAAATGGGGTTAGCTGTGAAAGAAAGAGCCCGGCATTCATTTTTGAATGAATATTCATAGCTGAGTCTACTAAAAGAGGGACCAGCTCATCGTAGTGATTAGAGGACACCTCTGATCGTTCACCTCTAATGTGACACGTTCCCTCCCAGTTTGATCAACGGGATCAGTCGGCTAGAGAGCGGGGCTATTCTTCTTCCGAGGAGACAAAGTAGTCTCTTGTACTGACCGAACCCTCAGTTCGGAGGTCTTCGTCAACATGTTACGAAGCTCCAGTCTGGCGGTCAACTTGATGCGGGAGAGGCATGAGTGCAGTTCGATCTTGTGGTGTATTCCTTTGTAGTGAGTAGGGCCTCTTTCTCGTTGATCAGTTCGCCTCCGCTCTATTGAAAGGTCTCCATTCCTACGGCGGTTTTGTCAATGAACCCGTGGATAAGTAGGCCTTTCTTGCAGACCGATCTTCTGCCGAGTTCCTTCCTTCGTAGTCAAATCTGATGATACGCTTTGGCGATGTTACCTACCAAATAAAAGGCCTGCTAGGTGATCGAAATCGCTCAGGGAAGCTCGTCCTCTTATTGTTTGTGTCAATACTCAACTTCGTCAGTCTGGTTGAACAGCCTCCCAATGAGAGCGAGCCAAGACTTTGCTTGCTGTTTGTGTTTGTCCGCCACGACTGCTCAACCAACTGCTAAATCATGGGTTCGAATCCCATTTCCTCCGGAAACAACCCTTGGCAACCCGATATTTAAGGAAGCACAGCTAACCTAAGCGGGGGCAGAATCAATGACCCAAGGTTTGGGAGTCAAGGAACTGGAAGACAGACACGCGGTGGACTGACCTCTTTAGGCAAGAGAGGCAGTAGGAAGAGAGCCATTAGAAAGAAATTCAAAATGTTCCTGATGGAGCCATGGGTAGCTAAAGTGTCTGCACTTTGATTCCCTTCCCTGTAGATATGAGAGATGGACATGGAAGGAAGTAAGAAAGTTTTGAAAGATCTGATCATATAAGGGACTGTCCAAGGGACTGCACCTCCACAGATGCTATCAAAAATGATTTTTTTTCACTCTCCACTGCTACTTTGGAGTAGCCTAATCTGTAACAAAGCATCAGACCAAAAAGGGGAGCTCTGGCTTCTGCAAATGTGTTGGTACCTGGGCCATAAAAGGTAGAAAAAGCAACCAAAGCGGAGCCCTTATAGTCCCTAATAATGCCACCACCTGCTGCCATGCCATTCCTTGAAGAACCATCTGTGTTCAACTTCAAAATACCAAAAGGAGGAGGAGCCCATTTGATCCATTTTCCTTTAGGAATATTAGGGGAGACCATAGGGATATGCATTACTTGGAAACAAATAGAATCATGAAAACCAGAAGAATGAGTGGGATAATCAAGCTGCAATAAATCCTTACACCAGTGCTTGACTTTATTGATAATAGATGAAGAAGACATAGCAACTGAATCATGAACAGATGCATTTCTAGCAAGCCAAATCTCCCAGCAACCAGAGAAGATAAAACTACCCTAAAAATCCCATTTTAGATTTGATAGAACTGCCTTGCAACCAGGTCTTAGTGAAAGCAGACATACTATCTTGAACAAAACTAGCATTAAGAACACCTTTCAAATAAGACCAAACCTGAGAGGCAGTTTCACCTTGACAAAACAAATGAAGTAAAGAATCCTGTTGACTTCTAATGCAGAAATTCAATTTATAAGGCATTTGAAAGCCCATGTATCTGAGCCTGTCATCCATAGGAAGAGCATTCCTGAGGAATCTCCAGAAGAAGAGAATAAACCCATCTTAGGAGGAAGCCACTGGTTCCATAATAGAGACCACCAAGGACTTTTCTGGCCATGAATTCTGGAAAAATGCCAATAGGAAGCAGAGGAGAAAAGACCTGAAGGGGAATGATGCCAAACTAGTCTATCTGGGATGTCAGAATCTAGAGAGATATCTTACAAAATAGATTGAGCCTCTGTGGATAAGCTAGGCAGAACTAAGGTAGAAAAATCAGCAGATTGAATAACTTCTCTAAAAGG